TTTGTAGTGAAAGTGGAAAGATTCGTGAAAGCAAAAATTACAAGATAAGAACTAATAGGAATCGTAGTAATTTAATAAGTTCTAAGGATTTCGATATAACTCAAAACTACAATCAATTGTGGATTCAATGCGACAATTGTTATGGATTAATGTATAAGAAAGTCAAAATGAATGTTTGTGAACAATGTGGACATTATTTGAAAATGAGTAGTTCAGAGAGAATCGAGCTTTCGATTGATCCGGGTACTTGGAATCCTATGGATGAAGACATGGTCTCTGCGGATCCCATTAAATTTCATTCGAAGGAGGAACCTTATAAAAATCGTATTAACTCTGCTCAAAAAACTACAGGATTGACTGACGCTGTTCAAACAGGTACAGGTCAACTAAACGGTATTCCGGTAGCCCTTGGGGTTATGGATTTTCAGTTTATGGGGGGTAGTATGGGATCCGTAGTAGGCGAAAAAATAACTCGTTTGATCGAGTATGCTACCAATCAATGTTTACCTCTTATTTTAGTGTGTTCTTCCGGAGGAGCACGAATGCAAGAAGGAAGTTTAAGTTTGATGCAAATGGCTAAAATTTCTTCAGTTTTATGTGATTATCAATCAAGTAAAAAGTTATTCTATATATCAATTCTTACATCTCCTACTACCGGTGGGGTGACAGCTAGTTTTGGTATGTTGGGGGATATCATTATTGCCGAACCCTATGCCTATATTGCATTTGCGGGTAAAAGAGTAATTGAACAAACATTGAAAAAAGCCGTGCCTGAAGGTTCACAAGCGGCTGAATCTTTATTACGTAAGGGCTTATTGGATGCAATTGTACCACGTAATCTTTTAAAGGGTGTTCTGAGCGAGTTATTTCAGCTCCATGCTTTTTTTCCTTTGAACAAAAATTAAATCAAATAGAACGGTTAGTTTATCAGAATTAAACGAAAACCCTGAAAAATTAATTTTTCTTTCGAATCATTTTTTTTATCGATATTCTTGTTTACTACTCAGTAAACCTCTATCAACAAGCTAAAAAGTGAATTTTTGCTTTGGGGAAGTTCAAATTAGACTAGACAAATAAAAAAAAGTTCATTTTCCTCCCTTGCTTGCATATGTATAGATAATTCAAATAGAGATATATACAGATCTATAGAGAGTCTTCCATTTTGTAGAAATTTGTAATGGAATAAAATTTGTTATTTATTAATGACTATTATAAGACAAAAAGAATAATAAATCTAACAAGGGGATTATGATACATCTATTTTATTTTGAAAGATTAATAAGTCCATTTATTTAGTTTGGCGTTTCTTGTACCTATTTTTTTTATTCTATTTCTATTAGGTTGTATATTAGTATTAGATATATATTTACTTAAAGATACTTAGTATAATTATATAATATATATAATAGAAATAATAAAAATACAAGATATTCTAAGATATCTTTAGAATTCAGAATATAACAATAACAGGTACAAATATTAAATTGAGGTACCCATTTTATGACAACTTTCAATAACTTACCCTCTATTTTTGTGCCTTTAGTAGGCCTAGTCTTTCCGGCAATTGCAATGGCTTCTTTATTTCTTCATATTCAAAAAAATAAGATTTTTTAGATCGGCTGAGACCTAATCGTATCACTCCTTTTTTGATTTTAAAAACTTCGATTCGATAAGACTCATTTGGTAGAATATTGTATAACACATAGATTCCTACAAACATAAATAAAAAAGCTCTTATGCATGTGTAAACGTAAATAAATTTGCGCTTTTTTGAAAAAAAAAATGAATCATCATCGGGCCGATGTATGAAATTCAAGTCAATCTATTTATTTGTATGTATATAGCTATAGGGGATCATATAAAGGAAGGAGATGTTATTATTTAAGATATAAAAAATTCTATGAATTACTCCTAAGGTAAAGAAAGGTTCACAACAAAATAGTTGATGAGAGTTACTTTGAAAACAAAAAAAGGAAAGTCATATTTTCTCAATTCCAAAAAATTGTATAACTGGATCTAATATATATGAGTTGGCGATCAGAATCTATATGGATAGAATTTATAACGGGGTCTCGAAAAACAAGTAATTTCTGCTGGGCCTTTATCCTATTTTTAGGTTCATTAGGATTCTTATTGGTTGGAACTTCCAGTTATCTTGGTAGAAATGTTATATCGTTATTTCCGTCTCAGCAAATCATTTTTTTTCCACAAGGGATTGTGATGTCTTTCTATGGGATCGCAGGTCTCTTTATTAGTTGCTATTTGTGGTGCACTATTTTGTGGAATGTGGGTAGTGGTTATGATCTTTTCGACCGAAAAGAAGGAATAGTGCGTATTTTTCGTTGGGGGTTTCCTGGAAAAAGTCGTCGCATCTTTTTACGATTCTTTATGAAAGATATTCAGTCCATCAGAATAGAAGTTAAAGAGGGTGTTTCTGCTCGGCGTGTCCTTTATATGGAAATTCGAGGTCAAGGGGCTATTCCTTTAATTCGTACTGATGAAAATTTTACTACACGAGAAATTGAGCAAAAAGCTGCTGAATTGGCTTACTTCTTGCGTGTACCAATTGAAGTATTTTGAAATGAATTAATTTTAAAAGACTAAATGCTTTGGCAGTAGGAAGAAAAAACTAAAGAATTTCTTTCTTTTTTTTTTTGTCAATTGAATATTCATCTATTCTTTTATGCTCGTTTTTTTGATATATTTGATAGAAAGGGAGTTTCTTCGTCTCGAAATTAGTATTGATCGAAAAAAGGGGGAATAACATCCTGGAAACCTCAATTTTTTCTTGATTCAAGTTGGAAGTGTATTCTGAGTCTATTTCTGTATTCTTTCTAGATTCAAAGCAAAGACTCAGTATTGAATCAACAGAAAAAGAGAAAATGGATTCATAGGCTCACTACATTCTATTGGAATTAGAATAGAAACTCATGCTCGATAGAAATATTAGATCTAATAGAATCAACAAATGAGGTAGGTTCATTAACAATTCACCGATTCAAAATGGCAAAAAAGAAAGCATTCATTCCTTTTTTTTATTTTACATCTATAGTCTTTTTGCCCTGGTTGATCTCTCTCTGCTGTAATAAAAGTTTGAAAACTTGGATTACTAATTGGTGGAATACTAGACAATGCGAAACTTTTTTGAATGATATTCAAGAAAAAAGTGTTCTAGAAAAATTCATACAATTAGAGGAACTATTCCAGCTCGATGAAATGATAAAGGAATACCCAGAAACCGATTTACAACAATTTCGTCTAGGAATCCACAAAGAAACGATCCAATTCATCAAGATACACAATGAGTATCGTATCCATACAATCTTGCACTTCTCGACAAATCTAATATCTTTCGTTATTCTAAGTGGTTATTCCTTTTGGGGTAAGGAAAAGCTTTTTATTCTGAATTCTTGGGTTCAAGAATTCCTATATAATTTAAGTGATACAATTAAAGCTTTTTCGATTCTTTTATTAACTGATTTATGTATCGGATTCCATTCGCCTCACGGTTGGGAACTAATGATTGGTTATATTTACAAAGATTTTGGGTTTGCTCATTATGAGCAAATTTTATCTGGTCTAGTTTCTACCTTTCCAGTCATTCTTGATACAATTTTTAAATATTGGATCTTTCGTTATTTAAATCGTGTATCTCCGTCACTTGTAGTGATTTATCATGCAATAAACGACTAAAAAATGATTCACTGATCCAATTTTAATCTTTCGTACCTTATACATCATAACCAAATCAAAGTCGTATTTACTTTACTCTTTTTACCCATGAGGGATTCCTTGTATATTTCAACACAAAAGATTTTTTTTCAGTAAATGTAAATAGCAGAATTGTGGCTAGGGAAGTATATTATCGACCTACCTAACTTTATTGTAGAAATTTTCGGGATAAACGATTGGACCATGCAAACTAGAAATACCTTTTCTTGGATAAGGGAAGAGATTACTCGCTCCATATCTGTCTCACTCATGATATATATAATAACTTGGGCATCCATTTCAAGTGCATATCCGATTTTTGCCCAGCAGAATTATGAAAATCCACGAGAGGCAACTGGGCGTATTGTATGTGCCAATTGCCATTTAGCTAATAAGCCCGTGGATATTGAGGTTCCACAAACGGTACTTCCTGATACTGTATTTGAAGCAGTTGTTAAAATTCCTTATGATATGCAACTAAAACAAGTTCTAGCTAATGGTAAAAAAGGAGCTTTGAATGTGGGAGCTGTTCTTATTTTACCGGAGGGATTTGAATTAGCCCCCCCCGATCGTATTTCACCCGAGATGAAAGAAAAGATAGGAAATCTGTCTTTTCAGAATTATCGCCCCAATAAAAAAAATATTCTTGTAATAGGTCCAGTTCCTGGTCAAAAATATAGTGAAATAACCTTTCCTATTCTTGCCCCAGACCCTGCTACTAATAAAGATGTTCACTTCTTAAAATATCCTATATACGTAGGTGGAAACAGGGGAAGGGGTCAGATTTATCCTGATGGTAGCAAAAGTAACAATACAGTTTATAATGCTACGGCAGGAGGGATAATAAGCAAAATTTTACGAAAAGAAAAAGGGGGGTACGAAATAACCATAGTGGATGCATCGAATGGACGCGAAGTGATTGATATTATCCCTCGAGGCCTAGAACTTCTTGTTTCAGAGGGCGAATCCATTAAACTCGATCAACCATTAACGAGTAATCCTAATGTGGGTGGATTTGGTCAGGGGGATGCGGAAATAGTACTTCAAGATCCATTACGTGTCCAAGGCCTTTTGTTCTTCTTAGGATCGGTTGTTTTGGCACAAATCTTTTTGGTTCTTAAAAAGAAACAGTTTGAGAAGGTTCAATTATCCGAAATGAATTTTTAGATCTGTCTATTTAGCTTTATCAAATTCGTAAAAAAGAACAAAAAAAATTATGAAAAGCCTTTTGCCTCTCTTTAGATTTGCTATTCCTTTTCGACCAGATGTCAGGAATTACTTGTATCATA